GAGAAGAGAGATTTTTGTACTTTACTTAACTTATTTTTGAGTACAATACGATTTGAAGTGTATAAGAAGGATTGCATTTATTAAACACATATGCCGATAGCTATAATATCCGACTTCTCTTTTATTGCCGGTTCTTTTCGGGACAGCCCGCGCCGTGCTCTATCAAAAGAGAATTTCTATTTAATGCAAAATTGAAGTAGGATAATTTTATGATAATTCCCTATCGAGAACATATCTAAATAATAGATGTCGGTGTAATAATTTAGGTTCTGGGGTTTACATATACTCATATGTTTTGTTATAATTGAAATTGAGAAGGATTTTTTGATTGAAAAAATCAATACTGATTAGTTCTGTCTCAATTTGTATTTTCTTATGTCATTAGGAAACCACAATTTGAGATTCAACTCCCAGAATCGTTCGTGAATTCGAACTAAGCAGTCAATAGTTAACGGTTCAAGTTTGTCGGCTGAAAATCCCGAGAATGTTTTTAGCATTGTGGAGTTTCAGATCCTTTTAGCATTGTGGAGTTTCAGATCCTATACAACCAATCGAAGGGATGGATCAAATCCAAAAGGGGTCTTTCTTTTAGGAAAAGGATTAAGGAAAACAGGAGTCAAAGGACAAGTTTCAATAATCCGGGAAAATTTTCATCTATTTTGTCTCATTTTGGCGGCATGGCCGAGTGGTAAGGCGGGGGACTGCAAATCCTTTTTCCCCAGTTCAAATCCGGGTGTCGCCTGATCAACAAAAAACTCGAAATCTCTTCTTCTCTTCGGTTCTGCTGATATAACTCGCAGAATTCTTCCCCGGTAGAAGCAGAGGAAACAGACTGTTAAGACTTTTTGTTTGCATGTGGTCTGAAGGTTTTCTAAACAAAAAGATTGTGAATCCTCGTTCGCATCTAGGATTCAAGGAAATAGTAAAATCTACTGGTACAGGGGCTCTCAAGACTTCACGATTCCCTTCTATTACTAAGGGAGTGTCTAATGGCTGGATCTTGAATCAGATTGTAGAGCCTGATATGAAATAAGATTCAATTAATAGTTTTGGAAAGGGGTGGAAGTTGCTTTATATACGACGGACTCGCGCGAATCTCTGAGTGCTCGGGTATCCAATCAATATTCGATTGGATATATAATTTCCTTTTATAGAAAAAGGGGCAAAAAGAAAGAATTTATTTTCGGCAACCCCTAGTCAAGTCCCCTGTTTCACAGCGATAATCGGGAAGGGGGTACCGGATTCGATCAAATGGAGAAATAGAGGTCTGTAATAGATAGTGATTTCTCTTTTTTATAGATTTCTCCCTTTCTGTTTTTACTTACGAAGGTCAACAAAACAAAAAAAATGGGCCTTATTATTCCTACATATTCCCATTCCCTTTGGATGTTACTATGTATTTTGCTTGTGTTTAATCTTTCCCAATTCGAAATCATAATCGATTTATTGGATTGGTTTCTCAATAGTGTTCGGTCAGAATCCCGTTTTGACTCTGCGCCATTGATTCCACTATTATTAGTGAGGAATATATTATTAGTGAGGAATAATGGAATAATTCCTTCGTATTTATAGAGATAGGGGACATAATTCACATGGATATAGTAAGTCTCGCTTGGGCTGCTTTAATGGTAGTCTTTACATTTTCCCTTTCACTCGTAGTGTGGGGAAGAAGTGGGCTCTAGAAGTACTACTGATTGAGTTGAGGAATCAAACCGTATCAATTGTTTTATAGATTGTTCTGCAACGCGTTTTGAACTATTTAAAATAAATATCTATGAATTTCGAATCCCATTGGACTCCAATGGAGTAATTTATGATATGAATCATACTCTTTCTCTCAAAGAGATATTTCAGCGATTCCCGTGGTTGTATTTCGAAAAGAAAAGGATTCAGAGAATTGGAAATTTATTCCAACCAAAAATTCTTCCGAAATTTTCCATTTCAATCAATGGAATGAGTTCTTACCATCTTTATAGATGGATACTGAGGAAAACCGGACTTTTTTTTATTTCGTTCCCTCTTTACTGTTCAAAGAGGAAGTTGTTTTGTTAAGTGTATACGTACTTTCTATGAGAAATGATATAGAGATCATGGTTGTCTAACGAGAGACTATGGAATAATAAGATTTTGGCTGGGCCGAGTCACATATTGGGCATTTACAGCTTGGTTTCTAATTTAAGAAAGGCGATTTAGGCTTTATCGACTTATTTCATATCATGCGCGTTAAAAATAGGTGAGGTTTACTCTTCCTTAGTAGTAATAGGAAAGGGATTAGAATCTTAAGATAAGAATTATTTCAGATTAATCGGAACAAATAGATGTAGCAAATTGGGTCGTATGTCAATTCCATACAATATATCGAATTAATATAGACATATATGAAGAGAATATTGTAGATTGATCTATAGAAACTCAAGAAACTCAAGCCTTTATCTTTATTCTAGATTACAACTTTATAGACTAAGAGATAGATAGTATGGTAGAAAGAAAGATGCATCTA